TGTTTCTCTTTCTATCTTTTTACCAGTAATAGGAATTGGTATTTACCCAGATTTCGTTCTTTCATTATCAGTTGACAAGGTCGAAACTATTCTATCTAATTTTTTTGATAAATAGTTTACTTAAGATAATAAAAAATGAATTGTAACCCGAATTATTCCGAACCCTTTGAATCACTACACTCTGGATTCAAAGGGTTCTCGTCAGCTTACACGAAGTTTTCTTATATTATAGATAGTCCTACACCTAACTGTATTAGTCACGCCCTTTCTGCAATTCAATTAGGGGTTAAATGAACCATAACTATGGAACCCTATTCCTAATAGATTAACCCCAAAATAGCATATCCAAATTATTAGAAACCCCATAGAAGCCACAATTGCCGAATTTTCACCTTGTAAATTTTTCTTTGTTCGCGTATGTAAATAAATTGCAAATATAGTCCACGTAATAAATGCCCAAGTTTCTTTTGGGTCCCAATTCCAATATGATCCCCATGCCTCATTAGCCCATACTGCTCCCGAAAGAATACCTATGGTTAAAAAGATAAAACCTAGACTAATAACACGATAACTCCAATCATCCAATTGTTGAATCAATCGATACTTGTAATAATTCCTATCAGAAAGAAACGAAGTATTTTTTACAATATTGTTTATTTTCTTTGTGTATTTGGTCTCATTAAAGTAAACTAACTCATTTAAATTTAATAAATGGTTGCTTTTATCAAGAATCCTTATGTCTTTTCGAAATGTAATGACTAAAAGAGCTATTGATAATAATGATCCACATAAAAGAGCTGCATAGCCCAATACCATCATGCTTACATGCATCATCAACCATTGGGATTGTAAAGCAGGTACTAATATTGCGGATTGATGCATTTCAGTTAAAAGACCCGAAGTAGCAAAGCCTTGGGTAAAAATAGCACTTGGCGCGGTTATTGCGCTTAAATTATTTTGATGTTTTTTAAAATACGGAAGCATATTAATACTGGATAAACTCCACGAAAGAAAAATTAATGATTCATATAAATCACTTAATGGAAAATGTCGCGAATAAATCCACCGCGTGATTAATAATCCGGTTATACAGAAAAAGCTCGCTATCATGCCCTTTTCGGATGAATCATCTAGTCCTCCATCCACTAATAAGGTTATAAAATATAGTGTAATTAAAATTGAAATAATAGAAAAGGATATATGAGTTAATATATGTTCGAAAGTCGCAAAAATCATATTATATATATATTTTTTTAAGGGGGGAGTACCTTAATTATAATTACAGAATGCAGGGAGTTAAATTTCTGGAATTACTTACATAGGACTTAGTCTATCTCTTTTAGAAGTTTTAGAAGATAGATGCCATGCCGCCACTCGGACTCGAACCGAGATGCTCTAGCACTGCTTCCTAAGAGCAGCGTGTCTACCGATTTCACCATAGCGGCTTGCTCAAAATTATAATAACCTATTCATACTCAATCGTCGAGATTGCAGTAGTCAATTCATATTTAGGAACGATTAAAATTTAGGAATACAACGTCATTTAAATACGTGTTCACTAATAGAGTATATTTATCTGGTTTTAGAATGTCAGTTATATTTAACGTAATCAAATAATAAGCTTCTGCATAGTTTATCCTCTGTGGGAATAAGACTTTTTTTTGTTCTATCCCTAGATACTAGATAGAAGGAAGAACTATCTAGGATCTAGGGATAGAACAAAAAAGTCATTCAGTTTCGATTCAGTTCTTATTCCGATTATTCCAATGTTTGATTAGTTATTTGTCGGCACAAAAAAACTTTTTGAATTCCCGGTCGAAAGAGATTTCGATAATGAAAAAGCTTTTAACGCTGCCCAATATCCCTTCTTTTTCCAAGAATTTTTACGAATCCGCTTTTTTGACATAGAAGTACGTTTTTTTGGAACTGCCATTCAAAAATCAAGAGATTACTCATTGTTATAGTTGGATGTGAAAGACATCTATCTAGTATTAATATAATATTAAATATTCAATAAAAACGAATCTTTATTTACTATTGATTATCCATCTAGTTCTTTATTTAGATAATACTACTTTGCTATAAAAAAGGCGAAAAAGATTATATGTCATTAATTTTTTTTTTACATTTTTATTACATATAATTAATAAACTATAACTTTCCGGACAAAAAAACGAATTCATACTATAACTAATGGATTTTTTATATCCTCATAGTAAAAGTTCTATAGCTATAGTATCCAACGTACTATAGAAATAAAATTAGAAAGAAATAAAATTAGAAATAAAATTGGTTAAAGTTACAAATTTTTCTGGATCTCCCGAACTAGCTTTAAATATATTACTTAATAAATAACTATTCACTTTGCGTGATATCATTTAACCAGTTGTAACTTCTTGATTTGTTGATTTGAACGATTTGGTAAAGAATCAGACTACTTAAGAAGATTAAATTTTGGTCTTGCATCTCTAATCTATATATATATATATTTACTTTTTTTTTGCGAAAGAGAGAAGATCCGGTGAATCGGAAAAAATTAATTAAAAATGAAAAAGGTTTTTTTTATGGAACATACATATCCATATGCATGGATCATACCTTTCGTTCCACTTCCAGTTCCTGTCTTAATCGGAGTCGGGCTTCTCCTTTTTCCGACGGCAACAAAAAATCTTCGTCGCATGTGGGCTTTTCCTAGTGTTTTATTATTAAGTATAGTTATGATTTGTTCTGCAGATCTGGCTATTCAGCAAATAAATAGCAATTTCATATATCAATATGTAGGGTCTTGGACTATTAATAATGATTTTTCTTTAGAGTTCGGCCACTTGATCGACCCACTTACTTCTATTATGTTAATATTAATTACTACTGTTGGAATTCTGGTTTTGATTTATAGTGATAATTATATGTCTCATGATCAAGGATATTTAAGATTTTTTGCTTATATGAGTTTTTTCAATACTTCCATGCTGGGATTAGTTACGAGTTCAAATTTGATACAAATTTATATTTTTTGGGAATTAGTTGGAATGTGCTCATATTTATTAATAGGTTTTTGGTTCACACGACCTATTGCTGCAAATGCTTGTCAAAAAGCTTTTGTAACTAATCGTATAGGAGATTTTGGTTTATTTTTAGGAATCTTAGGTCTTTATTGGATAACAGGTAGTTTTGAATTTCAGGATTTGTTTGAAATATTCAATAACTTAAGTTATAATAATGATAATGCGTTTACTTTTTTAGTTTATAATTTATGCGTTTTTCTAGTATTTTCCGGTGCAATTGCTAAATCGGCACAATTCCCCCTTCATGTATGGTTACCTGATGCCATGGAAGGGCCTACCCCTATTTCGGCTCTGATTCATGCTGCTACGATGGTAGCAGCGGGCATTTTTCTTGTCGCTCGTCTTCTTCCTCTTTTCATAGGAATACCCTACATAATGACTTTAATATCTTTAATAAGTATAATAACAGTACTATTAGGAGCTACTTTGGCTCTTGCTCAAACAGATATTAAGAGAAGTTTAGCCTATTCTACAATGTCTCAATTGGGTTATATGATGTTAGCTTTAGGTATGGGGTCATATCGAGCTGCTTTATTTCATTTGATTACCCATGCTTACTCTAAAGCATTATTGTTTTTAGGATCTGGATCAATTATTCATTCAATGGAAGCTATTGTTGGATATTCGCCAGATAAAAGTCAGAATATGGTTCTTATGGGCGGTTTAACAAAACATGTCCCAATTACAAAAACAGCTTTTTTATTAGGTACACTTTCTCTTTGTGGTATTCCACCACTTGCTTGTTTTTGGTCCAAAGATGAAATTCTTAATGATACTTGGTTGTATTCACCACTTTTCGGAATAATAGCTTGTTCCACAGCCGGGTTAACTGCATTTTATATGTTTCGAATTTATTTACTTACTTTTGAAGGGCATTTAAATACTCATTTTCAAAATTACAGTGGAAAACAAATGGGAATGAGTCCGTTTTATTCAGTATCTCTATGGGGAAAAGAAGGCTTAAAAAAAAAATATATATATATAAGTTTATTAATAATGAATAATAATGAGAAGGCTTCTTTTTTTTCTAAGACGGCATCCCAAAACCAAATTGATAATATGGTAAAAACCATCAACCAACCTTTTATTATTCATTTAAAAACTTGTAAAAAAAAAAGTTTTTTCTATCCCCATGAATCAGATAATACTATGTTATTCTCTTTGCTTGTATTGGTTCTATTTACCTTGTTCGTGGGATCCCTAGCACTTCCCTTGAATCAAGAAGGAATGGGTTTGGATATATTATCAAAATGGTTAACTCCGTCTATAAATCTTTTACATAAAAATTTGACTGATTCGGTGGATTGGTATGAATTTTTGGCAAATGCTATTTTTTCAGTCAGTATAGCATGTTTTGGAATACTTATAGCGTCCCTTTTATATAAGCCCCTTTATTCATCTTTACAAAATTTTAATTTTAAAAATGCATTTTTAAAAAAGGGTCAGACGCGTATTTGGGGAGACAAACTAATAAATATAATATATAGTTGGTCATATAATCGCGGTTACATAGATGCTTTTTATGCAACATTCTTTACTAAGGGTCTAAGAGGATTAGCTGAATTAACTCATTTTTTTGATAGACGAGTAATTGATGGAATTACGAATGGCGTTGGTATTACGAGTTTCTTTGTAGGAGAGGGCATAAAATATGTAGGAGGAGGGCGTATCTCTTATTATCTTTTCTTCTATTTATCTTTTGTATCAATAGTGATTTTCCATTGTATTTGTGTACAAAGTCATTTTTCTTTGTATCATTTCCAAAAAAGTTGACAAACTGGATGGATACGTAAAAGCTATTCTTTGGTTGCCATCACTTCGACATGTGTAAAAAATATATTGTGACGTTTCATTTCTTATAGCTTTTTCAAATTGATCATTTTTTATATACCGCAATGGACGATTCCATCGCTTATAGTCGAAAAGACGGGTCAC